GCGCTTGCTTTCCTTATCTTATTTTAGTATCTAGTCAAATTTTTCCATTCTAATAGAAAAAAACTCTTGATTATTTATACATTCTATCAATTTCAATTGGTCAATAACGACAGAGTTACATCACATCCCTTCCCATTTTTCAAATTTGTATTGAAAAATAAAGAAAAGGGGGTAAAGTGAATTCTTCTCAATATACATACTAGGATTAGGACTATGATACAAGTAATTCCTGACACTTGGTCGAAAAGGAATAGAAAATCTAAAAAGAGGCAAAAGGCTTTTCATCATTTTTTTGGTTCTTTTTTACGAATTTGATAAAGCTAAATAGACAGATCTAAAAATTCATTTCGGATAATTGAACCTTCTCAAACTGTTTCTTTTTAAGAACCAAAAAGATTTGTGCCAAAACAACCGATCCTAAGAAGAACAAAAGGCCTTGGACACGTAATGGATCTTGAAGTACTATTTCCGCATCCCCCTGACCAAATCCACCCGCATTAGGATTACTCGTTAATGGTTGATCGAGTTTAATGGATTCGCCCTCTGAAACAAGAAGTTCTAGGCCTCGAGGGATAATATCAATCACTTGGCGTCCATTTGATGCATCCACTATGGTTATTTCGTATCCCCCTTTTTCTTTTCGTAAAATTTTGCTTATTATCCCTCCTGCCGTAGCATTATAAACTGTATTGTTACTTTTGCTACCATCAGGATAAATCTGACCCCTTCCCCTGTTTCCACCTACGTATATAGGATATTTTAAGAAGTGAACATCTTTATTAGTAGCAGGGTCTGGGGCAAGAATAGGAAAGGTTATTTCACTATATTTTTGACCAGGAACAGGACCTATCACAAGAATATTTTTTTTATTGGGGCGATAATTCTGAAAAGACAGATTTCCTATCTTTTCTTTCATCTCGGGTGAAATACGATCGGGGGGGGCTAATTCAAACCCCTCCGGTAAAATAAGAACAGCTCCCACATTCAAAGCTCCTTTTTTACCATTAGCTAGAACTTGTTTTAATTGCATATCATAAGGAATTTTAACAACTGCTTCAAATACAGTATCAGGAAGTACCGCTTGTGGAACCTCAATATCCACGGGCTTACTAGCTAAATGGCAATTGGCACATACAATACGCCCAGTTGCCTCTCGTGGATTTTCATAATTCTGCTGGGCAAAAATCGGATATGCACTTGAAATGGGTGCCCAAGTTATTATATATATCATGAGTGAGACAGATATGGAGCGAGTAATCTCTTCCCTTATCCAAGAAAAGGTATTTCTAGTTTGCATGGTCCAATCATTTATCCCGAAAATTTCTACAATAAAGTTAGGTAGGTCGATAATATACTTCCCTAGCCACAATTCTGCTATTTACATTTACTGAAAAAAGAAAAATTTTTTGTTAAAATATACAAAGAATCCCTCATGGGTAAAAAGAGTAAAGTAAATACGACTTTGATTTGGTTATGATGTATAAGGTAAGAAAGATTAGAATTGGATCAGTGAATCATTTTTTAGTCATTTATTGCATGATAAATCACTACAAGTGACGGAGATACACGATTTAAATAACGAAAGATCCAATATTTAAAAATTGTATCAAGAATGACTGGAAAGGTAGAAACTAGACCAGATAAAATTTGCTCATAATGAGCAAACCCAAAATCTTTGTAAATATAACCAATCATTAGTTCCCAACCGTGAGGCGAATGGAATCCGATACATAAATCAGTTAATAAAAGAATCGAAAAAGCTTTAATTGTATCACTTAAATTATATAGGAATTCTTGAACCCAAGAATTCAGAATAAAAAGCTTTTCCTTACCCCAAAAGGAATAACCACTTAGAATAACGAAAGATATTAGATTTGTCGAGAAGTGCAAGATTGTATGGATACGATACTCATTGTGTATCTTGATGAATTCGATCGTTTCTTTGTGGATTCCTAGACGAAATTGTTGTAAATTGGTTTCTGGGTATTCCTTTATCATTTCATCCAGCTGGAATAGTTCCTCTAATTGTATGAATTTTTCTAGAACAATTTTTTCTTGAATATCATTCAAAAAAGTTTCGCATTGTCTAGTATTCCACCAATTAGTAATCCAAGTTTTCAAACTTTTATTACAGCAGAGAGAGATCAACCAGGGCAAAAAGACTATAGATGTAAAATAAAAAAAAGGAATGAATGCTTTCTTTTTTGCCATTTTGAATCTGTGAATTGTTAATGAACCTACCGCATTTGTTGATTCTATTAGATCTAATATTTCTATCGAGCATGAGTTTCTATTCTAATTCGAATAGAATGTATTGAGCCTATGAATCCATTTTATCTTTTTCTTTTGATTCAATACTTAGTCTTTGCTTTGAATCTAGAAAGAATACATAAATAGACTCAGAATACACTTCCAATTTGAATCAAGAAAAAAATTGGATTTCCAGGATGTTATTCCCCCTTTTTTCGAGCAATACTAAAAGAACTTTTTCAAATTTTTCAAATAAAAAATATTATTATAGTTTCAAGACGAAGAAACTCCCTTTCTTTTCTATCAAATATATCAAAAAAAACGAGCATAAAAGAATAGATGAATGTTCAATTGAAAAAAAAAGAAAGAAATTCTTTAGTTTTTTCTTCCTACTGACAAAGCATTTAGTCTATTAATTTCTTTCAAAATACTTCAATTGGTACACGCAAGAAGTAAGCCAATTCAGCAGCTTTTTGCTCAATTTCTCGTGTAGTAAAATTCTCATCAGTACGAATTAAAGGAATAGCCCCTTGACCTCGAATTTCCATATAAAGGACACGCCGAGCAGAAACACCCTCTTTAACTTCTATTCTGATGGACTGAATATCTTTCATAAGGAATCGTAAAAAGATGCGACGACTTTTTCCAGGAAATCCCCAACGAAAAATACGCACTATTCCTTCTTTTTGGTCGAAAAGATCATAACCACTACCCACATTCCACAAAATAGTGCACCACAAATAGCAACTAATAAAGAGACCTGCGATCCCATAGAAAGACATCACAATCCCTTGTGGAAAAAAAATGATTTGCTGAGACGCAAATAACGATATAAAATTTCTACCAAGATAACTGGAAGTTCCAACCAAAAAGAATCCTAATGAACCTAAAAATAGGATAAAGGCCCAGCAGAAATTACTTGTTTTTCGAGACCCCGTTATAAATTCTATCCATATAGATTCTGATCGCCAACTCATATATATTAGATCCAGTTATACAATTTTTTGGAGTTGAGAAAATATGACTTTCCTTTTTTTTGTTTTCAAAGTAACTTTCATCAACTATTTTGTTGTGAACCTTTACCTTAGGAGTAATTCATAGAATTGTTTCTATCTAAAATAATAATATCTCCTTCCTTTATATGATCCCCTATAATTATATACATACAAATAAATACATTGACTTGAATTTCATACATCGACCCGAGGGTGATCCATTTTTCAAAAGAGCGCAAATTTATTTACCCATATAATACGTTTACACATGCATAAGAGCTTTTTTTAATTATGTTTGTAGGAATCTATGTGTTATACAATATTCTACCAAATGGGTCTTATCGAATCGAAGTTTTTAAAATAAAAAAGGAGTGATACGATTAGGTCTCATCCGATCTAAAAAATCTTATTTTTTTGAATATGAAGAAATAAAGAAGCCATTGCAAGTGCTGGAAAGACTAGGCCGACTAAAGGCACCAAAATAGAGGGTAAGTTATTGAAAGTTGTCATAAAATGGGTACCTCAATTTAATATTTGTACCTGTTATTGTTATATTCTGAATTCTAAAGATATCTTAGAATATCTTGTATTTTGATTATTTCTATTATATATATTATATAATTATACTAAGTATCTTTAAGTAAATATATATCTAATATACAACCTAATAGAAATATATAGAATAGAACCTAATATAGAAATAGAAAAAAATAGGTACAAGAAACGCCAAACTAACTAAATGGACTTATTAATCTTTCAAAATCAAATAGATGTATAATAATCCCCTTGTTAGATTTATTATTCTTTTTGTTCTTTTTGTCTTCTAATAGTCATTAATAAAGAAAAAATTTTATTCAATTTCAAATTTCTACAAAATTGATTAGAATCTGATCCAACAACAGGTAATTCTCGGGAAATGCAAAAAGATGGAAGACTCTCTATAGATATATCTCTATTTGAATTATCTATACATATGCAAGCAAAAGAGAAAAAGAACTTTGTTTTATTTGTCTAGTCTAATTTGAACTTCCCGAAAGCAAAAATTCACTTTTTATCTTGTTGATAGAGGTTTACTGAGTAGTAAACAAGAATATCGATAAAAAAAAGGATTCGAAAGAAAAATTCATTTTTCAGGGTTTTCGTTTAATTCTGATAAACTAACTATTCTATTTGATTTAATTTTTGTTCAAAGGAAAAAAAGCATGGAGCTGAAATAACTCACTCACAACACCTTTTAAAGGATTACGTGGTACAATTGCATCCAATAAGCCCTTATGTAATAAAGATTCAGCCGCTTGTGAACCTTCAGGCACGGCTTTTTTCAATGTTTGTTCAATTACTCTTTTACCCGCAAATGCAATATAGGCATAGGGTTCGGCAATAATGATATCCCCCAACATACCAAAACTAGCTGTCACCCCACCGGTAGTAGGAGATGTAAGAATTGATATATAGAATAACTTTTTACTTGATTGATAATCACATAAAACCGAAGAAATTTTAGCCATTTGCATCAAACTTAAACTTCCTTCTTGCATTCGTGCTCCTCCGGAAGAACACACTAAAATAAGAGGTAAACATTGATTGGTAGCATACTCGACCAAACGAGTTATTTTTTCGCCTACTACGGATCCCATACTACCCCCCATAAACTGAAAATCCATAACCCCAAGGGCTACCGGAATACCGTTTAGTTGACCTGTACCTGTTTGAACAGCGTCAGTCAATCCTGTCGTTTTTTGAGCAGAGTCAATA